GCAAACATTATCTAGAATTTCTCTTAGATTCGAACCCATAGCTGATGATGGAACTAGAATAGATATTTTTTGTTTCCTACTCACACGCGCCCATATCCTTGCTTTTCTATCAATTTCTAATTCTGGTCTTCCACCCCAATCTGATATTATGGTACCGGTATAGACCGAAATTCCGTTATGATCCAACTCTGAACGGTAATAAATACCCGGTCTTTGCAATATTTGATTGATCACAATTCTGTATATTCCATTAACTATAGAGGTTCCCAGGGAATTCATTAGAGGAATTTTTCCAATAAATATGGTTTGTTCTTGCGTATCCCTACCGTTTTTCCAAATTAATCCCGCGGGCACATATAATTCAGAAGAGTATGTGAGTGATTCATACACGGCATCTCTTTCTTTTATCAAGGGTTCTACTAATTGATAAGTTTCCACAAATAATTGAAATTCAATTTCTTGATCTGTATCTTCAATTTTTGGAAACTTATCAAGTTCTTCCGTCAATCCCTGATCAATGAATCTACAAAATCCCTCAAATTGTATCTGACTAAACCCAGGTATTGTAGACATTCCCTCATTTCCATCCCGGAGCATTTTTAGTTTCCCATTTATCGAAAAAATCCCATTCATTTTCCAATGCTCATTTCATTCTTCATCGAACCATATAGATTGATCTAGTAATGAAATGATGTGGATTGATCTAACAATGATGGAATTCTATTTTGTTTACTGAATCACATGAAATTTGATCTAACTCCATATCATAGATGTAATCTATGAAATACGTATGAGCGGAGAAATAAAGAGAATTTTCTACTCAAAAAAATGAGAATTTGCAACAAATACAAATGGAAATAAATTCATAAAACATTCCTAGAAACAAATTTATGACGTTTAGACTTATGGAGTCTTGTATAGAATATCAAATAGAATATCAAAAAAGTGATCCAATTTATACCTATTACTATGATATTAGGATCCGCGGATTGGGTACTAGAAAAGTAAATGGATTCGGGATTTTATCTGTTTTTTCTCTATGAATGAGATAAAGACAGAAAGGAGCCTTATACAGTTTACCCTTTTTTAGCACTTAACTTTTCAGTGTTCAAAAAGTATTCGCATATCACTTATCCCAGTTCCACTTGGGGTAAGTCGGGTCCGTGCTATGCTATATCATAATTTCTATTTGATATTAAATAAATATATTCAATGAATAATTGAAGCACGCTAATTACCTTAATTCCTTGTGGGCATCTCATATATAAATAAGATCCCAGATTAGGTATATCTGTGTAACAATTTTTGTTCTGGGGTTTACATATATACATAATTGTTGTTATACTTGAAATTGAAAAGGATTTATTCTTGAAAATTCTTGATACTGATTAGTTGTGTATCAATTGCGTTTTCTTAGGCCATTAAGGAAACACAATTTGAAATCTAAGAAAGAACTTTTCATGAATTAACAGTCAACAGTTAACGGGTCCAATTTTATTTGGACTGAATTTTTTATTGTGTAACTCCAATTTTTCTTTGAATAAAAAAAAAGGATAGAAATGAAATTTTTAGGCGTTGTGTGTTTTGATAATTGTTTGAGATACTAAGGGCTCGGCTCCAATCAAAAAAGGGAGGGTTTTTAGTTAAGGAATATTTCCATCTATTTTTCTCGTTTTGGCGGCATGGCCGAGTGGTAAGGCGGGGGACTGCAAATCCTTTTTCCCCAGTTCAAATCCGGGTGTCGCCTGATCAATAAAAACCCGAAAACCCTTTGCTTGCTGATATAATATAAGTCGCCGAATCCTTGCATAGCATAAGAAGAAAGAGGAAAAGGGCTCGAGAACTCCCGATACTTGCTTGATTTTAAGAAGCTGGAGATTAAAAAACTGTCAATCCTTGCGCCTCGGATGATTTTAGGAAGGACTAGTCTATCAAGACTTCCAATACTAATGTACTGTCTAATCACCGATTCTTGAATTATATAGTTGAGTGGGGAATTGTTAGTTGTTGAAAAGATGTAAGATGCTTTGTATACATACTCGCGAGAATTTATGCGTGCTTAGATATTCAATCAATATTGGATGAATAACTGGCTTCGTTCAGAATCTCTTTTTGACTCTGTGCCATTGATTCCATATTATTAGTAATCAATAATGAAAGAGTTTCTTCATATTCGGGGGCATAATTCACATGGATATAGTAAGTCTTGCTTGGGCTGCTTTAATGGTAGTCTTTACATTTTCCCTTTCACTTGTAGTATGGGGAAGAAGTGGACTCTAGGGCTAGGGTAATTACTAATTGAATTGAGTTGAGTAATCAAACTGTATTAATAGTTTCATAATCCTTCTGCAAAGCGTTTTTCTTTCAAATATCTTCATTTTAAAATTCGACTGGAATCCAGTAAAGTAATGTAATAGATGACGAATAACCTTTCAATCAAACAAATAGTTAAATTAAATGATTCCCATCTTCGTATTTTGAAACTAAACGGAATACGCAT